CGAACGGAAAAATAAAATTTAATGAGGATTTAGTTCACCCTACACGTACACGTCATGGATATCCTGCTTTTATATGTAATATAGACTTGTATGTAACTATCGAAAGTCCCGATATTATACATAACGTGATTATTCCACCAAAAAGTTTTCTATTAGTTCAAAATGATCAATATGTAAAATCAGAACAAGTGATTGCTGAGATCCGCGCGGGAACATATACTTTTAATTTGAAAGAAAGGGTTCGAAAACATATTTATTCTGACTCAGAAGGGGAAATGCATTGGAGTACCGATGTGTACCATGCCTCAGAATTTATGTATAGTAATGTACATATCTTACCAAAAACAAGTCATTTATGGATATTGTCAGGAAAGTCGTGCAGGTCTGATACAATCCATTTTTTACTTCGCAAGGATCAAGATCAAATTCACATTGATTCTCTTTCTAATGGAAAAAGAAATACTTCTAATCTTTTTGTAAGTGATGATCACGTAAAACATAAATTTTTTAGTTTCAAGACTTTTGGTACAAAAGAAAAGGGGATTAGTGATTATTCCATATTTAGTCAAACCATATGTACAGATCATTCTCATTTAATGTATCCTGCTATTTTTCACGATACTTTTAATTTATTGGCGAAAAGGCGAAGAAATAGATTTCTTATTCCATTTCCATTCCAATCGACTCAAGAACGAAAGAACGAACTAATGCCCCCTTCCGGTGTCTCCATTGAAATACCTATCAATGGTATTTTTCATAGAAATAGTATTTTTGCTTATTTTGATGATCCTCAATACAGAAGACAGAGTTCGGGAATTACTAAATATAGAACTATAGGCATTCATTCCATTTTTCAAAAAGAAGATTTCATTGAGTATCAAGGAATCAAAGAATTAAAGCCAAAATACCTAGATCTATTTTTTTTTATTCCCGAAGAAGTGCATATTTTACCCGAATCTTCTTCCATAATGGTCCGGAATAATAGTCTCGTTGGAATAGGAACACCAATCACTTTCAATCTAAGAAGTCGAGTAGGCGGATTGCTCCGATTAGAAAAGAAAAAAAAAAAAATAGAATTAAAAATATTTTCTGGAAATATCCATTTTCCCGGAGAGGTGGATAAGATATCCCGACACAGTGTCATCTTGCTACCACCCGGAACGGAAAAAAAAAAAAGGAAGGAATCAAAAAAAATTAACAATTGGATCTATGTCCAATGGATCCCAACTAGCAAGAAAAAGTATTTTGTTTTGGTTCGACCTGTAATTTTATATGAAATACCGGACAGTATCCATTTTGTAAAACTTTTTTCCCAGGATCTATTTCAGGAAAGGGATAATCTGGAACTAAAAGTTGTCAATTATATTCTTTATGGAAATGGAAAATCCATTGGGGGAATTTCCGACCCGAGGATTCCATTAGTTCGGACTTGTTTAGTCTTGAATTGGGATCAAGGCAAAAAAAGTTCTTCTATTGAGGAGGCCTCCGCTTCCTTTGTTGAAGTAAGTACAAACGGTTTGATTGAGTATTTTCTAAGAATTGACTTAGTGAAATCGAATACTTCATATATCAGAAAAAGATATGACCCATCTGGTTTAGGATTGATCGCGGATAATGAATTGGATCGGATCAATATCAATCCATTTTTTTCTATTCATTCCAAGGCAAAAATTCAACAATCAATTAGCCAAAATCACGGAACTATTCGTATGTTGTTGAATAGAAATAAAGAATCCCGATCTTGGATAATTTTGTCATCATCTAATTGTTTTCAAATGAGATCATTCAATAATGTAAAATATCACAATGGGATAAAAAAAGATCCTAGAATTCCAATTAATAATAAGAATTCGTTAGGCCCTTTAGGAATAGCCCTTCAAGTTGAAAATTTTGATTCACTTTACCGTTTCAAAACTTATAATCAGATCTCAATAATTAAAAATTTTCAACTTGACAAATTAACGGAAATTTTTCAAGTAATTAAATATTATTTAATGGACGAAAATGAGAAAATTTTTAAACCGGATCTATACAGTAATATTGTTTTGAATCCATTCGATTTGAATTGGTATTTTCTCCATCATTATTATTCTGAAAAAACGTTTACAATAATTAGTCTTGGACAATTTATTTGTGAAAATATATGTATAGCTCAAATGAAAAATGGACCACACCTAAAACTAAAATCGGGTCAAGTTATAACTGTTCAAATGGATTCTGTAATAATAAGATCGGCTAACCCCTATTTGGCGACTCCAGGAACAACCATTCATGGCCATTATGGGGAGATCCTTTATCAAGGAGATATTTTAGTTACATTCCTATATGAAAAATCGAGATCCGGTGATATAACACAAGGTCTTCCAAAAGTGGAACAGATATTAGAAATACGTTCGATTGATTCAATATCGATGAATCTAGAAAAAAGAATTGATGCTTGGAACGAGTGTATAACACGAATTCTCGGCATTCCTTGGGGATTCTTGATTGGTGCTGAGCTAACTATAGCGCAAAGTCGTATTTCTTTGGTTAATAAAATCCAAAAGGTTTATCGATCCCAGGGAGTACACATCCATAATAGACATATCGAAATTATTGTGCGTCAAATAACATCCAAAGTCTTGGTTTCAGAAGATGGAATGTCTAATGTATTTTTACCTGGCGAACTGATTGGATTATTGCGAGCAGAACGAACGGGACGTGCCTTGGAAGAAGCAATTTGTTACCGAGCTTTATTATTGGGAATAACAAAAACATCTCTGAATACTCAAAGTTTCATATCCGAAGCGAGTTTTCAAGAAACTGCTAGAGTTTTAGCAAAAGCCGCTCTTCGGGGCCGTATCGATTGGTTGAAAGGTCTTAAAGAAAATGTTGTTTTAGGGGGAATGATACCCGTTGGTACCGGATTCAAAAGAATAATGGGCCATTCACGGTCAAGGCAACATAAGAAGATTATCCTGAAAAAAAAAAAATTATTCGAAGTAGAAATTAGAAATCTTTTGTTCCATCACAGAAAATTATTGGATTAGAAATATAGGATTTAATGCTTCCTAAAAGCGGATTCGATTCATCCCTTTAAATGCATTCATTTGATTTGGTAATAAAGTATAATAAAAACAAAATAATAAATAGAACAAAATGAATGGCCTGATTATATATTAATGGCCAATCGTCTATAAAAGAGAAGGTTCCATCGGAACAATTATTTATTGCTATTTCAGGATACTTGGTCTCTTTTTTTTCAATAAAAAAGGTGTGGGGATAAATGACAAAAAGATATTGGAACATAACTTTTGAAGAGATGATGGAAGCTGGAGTTCATTTTGGCCATGATACTAGGAAATGGAATCCTCGAATGGCACCTTTTATATCGGCAAAACGTAAAGGTATTCATATTATAAATCTTACTCGAACTGCCCGTTTTTTATCCGAAGCTTGTGATTTGGTTTTTGATGCAGCAAGCAGAGGAAAACAATTCTTAATTGTTGGTACGAAAAAAAAAGCAGCCGATTCAGTAACACGGGCTGCAATAAGAGCTCGATGTCATTATGTTAATAAAAAATGGCTCGGAGGTATGTTAACGAATTGGTATACTACAGAAACGAGACTTCGTAAGTTCAGGGACTTGAGAACAGAGCAAAAAACGGGTAAAATGAACTCTCTTCCAAAAAGAGATGCCGCTAGGTTGAAGAGACAATTATCTCATTTGGAAACATATCTGGGCGGCATAAAATATATGACAGGGTTACCTGATATTGTAATAATCGTTGATCAGCAAGAAGAATATACGGCTCTTAGAGAATGTATCACTTTGGGAATTCCAACGATTTGTTTAATCGATACAAATTGTGACCCAGATCTCGCAGATATTTCGATTCCGGCTAATGATGATGCTATAGCTTCAATCCGCTTAATTCTTAACAAATTAGTTTTTGCAATTTGCGAGGGTCGTTCTAGCTATATACGGAATTTTTGATTAATAATAAGATAAATAAATTTTTAGATTTGGTTGGGCGGTCATAGATTTATGGAATCGGTTATTATAGCATTACAAAATTGTGAAAAAAGAAATATTTTGTGATTAGAAGGTATTCAAAATAGAAAATGAAAGTAAAATAAGGAAATGGTTGAATCAAAATAATTCCCTTTCAAGTTATATTTTTATATTTTAGAGGGCGGGGCAATATGAATGTTCTATTATGTTACATCAACACATTAAACAGATTCTTTGATATATCTGCTGTGGAAGTGGGTCAACATTTCTATTGGCAAATAGGGGATTTTCAAGTGCATGCTCAAGTACTTATTACCTCTTGGGTTGTAATTGCTATCTTATTAATTTCAACCATTCTAGTTGTTAGAAATCCTCAAACTATTCCCACGTCCGGTCAGAATTTCTTTGAATATGTCCTTGAATTCATTCGAGACGTGAGCAAAACTCAGATTGGAGAAGAATATGGTCCGTGGGTTCCGTTTATTGGAACTCTATTTCTATTTATTTTTGTTTCGAATTGGTCAGGGGCTCTTTTGCCTTGGAAAATTATAAAGTTACCTCATGGAGAGTTAGCTGCACCCACAAATGATATAAATACTACTGTTGCATTAGCTTTACTTACCTCAGTAGCCTATTTCTATGCGGGTATTTCAAAAAAAGGATTGTCGTATTTTGGTAAATACATCCAACCAACTCCAATACTTTTACCGATTAACATCTTAGAAGATTTCACAAAACCCTTATCGCTTAGTTTTCGACTTTTCGGAAATATATTAGCTGATGAATTAGTAGTTGTTGTTCTTGTTTCGTTAGTACCTTTAGTAGTTCCTATACCTGTTATGTTCCTTGGATTATTTACAAGCGGTATTCAAGCTCTTATTTTTGCTACTTTAGCTGCGGCTTATATAGGTGAATCCATGGAAGGGCATCATTGACTAGTTATCCAAATAGTCTTTTTTCTTAGTTTAGCCCGCGACAAAGTATGTGTCGCTCACGATAATCTACTTAAGGAAAATAAATAAAAAAATCGAAAGAAATTTTCAAAAGTTTTAATAATAAAAAGGAAAATCTAACCCCCCCCCCCAAGATGCGATATTAATAAGTATAAATAAAAACAATTACCGGGCAATTCAATTGTAAAAAAAAAATAGGAAAAAGATCTTTTAGATAGATCTCTTTCCTATTTTTTCTAAAAATAGTCTTTGTTTGACCAAATTGTATTTTACTCCAATGAAGATTTTTTTTATTCAATTAGAAATATTAGATTGGGAACTATCATTTTTGATGATATCTATGTTTACGACATGTGATTAAAAAAAATAGGGAAAATCGAACTAGAAAAAATTTCCGTTTCATTCATTCAATGATTGACCAAAGTATATTTTATTTTCATAAATAGAAATAAAAAAGAATATATAAAATAACATTTAGATCACTTAAATTCTTATATTTCCATGTAAAAATTCGGTCTAACGAATTGATTTAGATTCATTCGATCCATAGGGGATAATAATGAATAAAAGAAAGGCCTTTCAAAAAAATCGAGATTAATAAAGGGGTTGGGGGAGGGGGTCGAACTAGGTGTATATATATAATCTAATCGTTAAAAGACAACTCTTTCTTTTTTTGGGGGGGGGGTTCCAAGAATGATTCTCGAATCCGATTGAATCTAAGATACAACTAATTGGTTTACGCTATGGAACAAACACATGTATATGTCATAGTAGATATTCATTAGTTATAGATGACTATCTATCTAAATTTGTCCTCCTACTACTCTAAATTTAGCTGGGGATTCAAAAAAAAGATCCATCTCTTGTAATTGTGAATTGAATATTGAATGACTATAAAAATAAAGAACGAAGAATTAAAAGAAAGGTTCAAAATCTAAGATAAGAACAAAAATTGTATGTATTCCCCCAAAACTACACGGGTAGAAACGAAAAAAAGTAAATATCGAAGTAATTTGGATAATTCAATAAAAATTATTGAGTTTTGAATTACACTTCGACTAGATAAAGATAAATATGAAGAATGAAATAATTAAGGCATAATTTCTTGGTTGATTATATTATTAACTATTTCTTTTCTTTATTTTATTTGGAATAGGAGAAAATTATCATGAATCCACTGATTTCTGCTGCTTCTGTTATCGCTGCTGGGTTGGCCGTCGGGCTTGCTTCTATTGGACCTGGAGTTGGTCAAGGCACAGCTGCAGGGCAAGCTGTAGAAGGGATTGCGCGACAACCGGAAGCAGAGGACAAAATAAGGGGTACTTTATTACTTAGTCTGGCTTTTATGGAAGCTTTAACTATTTATGGGCTGGTTGTAGCATTGGCGCTTTTATTTGCTAATCCTTTTGTTTAATCTTTTAAAAAAATAGACAAATAAGACAAATAAAAATACATATTGTTTTTTCCGCAGACTTTCGTTGCTGCTCTCGATTTTTATTATATTCAGATTTCACTCCTACCATTTTTTCTTCATTGGGAGTAACATAACGATTCGCCTTCTTCCGTCCCTTTATTTAGTCCAATGAACCCCCCTTTTTTTATGAAGTTTCATTCTTATGGGGAATCTTTCAATTGACTAACCAATTCAAAATATAGAATAGTCTTCTTATAGTCTTCTTATTCTATTGATATTCTTACTAATAATGAATATTCATTATTAGTAAGAAATGGAAATATTATTAATTAGTTAATTAATTAGTAATTAGTAAGAAATGGAAATATTATTATTCTATTCATATTAAATAAGAATAGGATAGTATATTCTATCCTAAAAAAAAGAATAAAAAAAAAAAAAAACTGGGAATCGTAGAAAGAAAATTAGTCTATCCATAAGAGGAGATGCGATCATATGAAAAATATAACCGATTCTTTTCTTTGCTTTATTTACTGGCCATCCGCCGGAAGTTTCGGGTTTGATACCGATATTTTAGCAACAAATCTAATAAATCTAAGTGTAGTGCTAGGTGTATTGATTTTTTTTGGAAAGGGAGTGTGTGCGAGTTGTTTATTTCAAAGAATAGATTGGATCCAACCAACTGCACTTTTTTCGTTATAACTAGGAAAATGTGCATAATCCGGCGAATGACTTCTTACTAAATAAATAAAATAAAATATATATATATAGTTAAGAACCATAGCATTTCGCGATTCATTGGTAAATCTACTTTGATTCTCTATCAACCAAGAATTTTGGAACATTACCATGGTTAAAGCTTACCAGCTTGAAGTTTAGACGCAGTGTAGTATTCTTTCTACCACTATGTTAATATGGAAATTGGAATTTTATCGATATAGAACACTCATGTTGATAAAATGGCTTAAATTCTCTTTACGATGAAAAATAGGAAAAACTGGTGTTTTGTTTAACGCCTCCTTTTCTACAATGCGGAATTGATGACCTACGTATAAATTAATCATAATTCTTTGGATTTGAAGAAAAAAAACAACTTTGCTGACAATTATTTGTTTCGTCAGAAGAGTCCTCCAAATATT